GAAACGGTGAACTTGGAATTTTAAGAAAAAGATCTTTTATTTTCGATCTCTTTCCTTTTTTTTTATTCCAATTCATTACCTAAGATTTGGCTATTTCTATCCCCTAAGTGGATTATCTGGAGTTGCACATACATTTCGTTTCGCTAAGCTAAAAAAAAAATTATACTTGTACTTTTTCAAAAAAAAAAGCTAGTCAATGATGCCCCTCCATGGATTCGCCTATATAAGCCGCAGCTAAAGTTGCAAAAATAATAGCTTGAATCCCACTTGTAAATAATCCAAGTAACATGACAGGTATAGGAACTACTAACGGTACTAAAGAAACAAGAACAACAACAACTAATTCATCAGCTAATATATTCCCGAAAAGTCGAAAACTAAGTGATAAGGGTTTTGTGAAATCTTCTAAAATGTTAATAGGTAAAAGAATTGGAGTTGGCTGAATGTATTTACTGAAATACCCCAATCCTTTTTTGGAAAGACCCGCATAGAAATATGCTATTGACGTGAGTAAAGCTAAAGCAACGGTAGTATTTATATCATTCGTGGGTGCGGCTAACTCCCCATGAGGTAATTGTATGATTTTCCAAGGTAAAAGAGCGCCTGACCAGTTCGAAACAAAAATAAAGAGAAAGAGAGTTCCAATAAAGGGAACCCACGGACCATATTCTTCTCCAATCTGAGTTTTGCTTACGTCTCGAATGAATTCAAGAACATATTCGAAGAAATTTTGACCGTCGGTTGGAATGGTTTGTGGATTCCGAACTGCGATAACGGCGGAACCTAATAAGATAGCAATTACAACCCAAGAAGTAATAAGGACTTGGGCATGGACTTGGAAACCCCCGATTTGCCAATATAAATGTTGGCCGACTTCCACACCAGAGATCTCGTATAATCCATTTAGTGTGTTGATAGAACATGATATAATATTCATATTACTCTCTGACAGAAATAGAGCTTGACTTAAAATTTCAAAAGGAATTATTTTGATTCAATTCTTTCTTTTTCTTTTTGGACTTGCCTACTCGAATTATATATTTGGTATTATACCAAAAAATGAATCACAGAATATCCACATTTTTTTCTCTTTTGTACAATTCAGAAATAGTAACCGACCCCATGAAGCTATGGAGTTCCAAAAATATATTTAGCTTATTATTAATTATTAATCAAGGATTTCGTATATAGCTAGAACGACCCTCACAAATTGCGAATACTAATTTGTTAAGAATTAATCGAATTGAAGCTATAGCATCATCGTTTGCCGGAATCGAAATATCTGCAAGATCAGGATCACAATTTGTATCGATTAAACAAATTGTTGGAATTCCCAAAGTGATACATTCTCGAAGGGCCGTATATTCTTCTTGCTGATCAACGATGATTACAATATCAGGCAATCTCGTCATATATTGAATCCCGCCCAGATATGTTTGCAAGCGAGATAATTGTCTCTTCAACATAGCTGCATCTCTTTTAGGAAGACGATTGAGTCTCCCTGTCTTTTGTTCCGTTCTCAAGTCCCTGAACTTATGAAGCCTCGTTTCTGTAGTGGACCAATTTGTTAACATACCACCAAGCCATTTTTTATTAACATAATGACATCGAGCCCTTATAGCAGCTCGCACCACTGAATCGGCTGCTTTATTTTTTGTACCAACGATTAAAAATTGTTTTCCCCTACTTGCTGCATCAAAAACCAAATCACAAGCTTCTGATAAAAAACGCGCAGTTCTTGTCAGATTTGTAATATGAATACCTTTACGCTTTGCAGAGATATAAGGCGCCATTCTAGGATTCCATTTCCTAGTACCATGACCAAAATGAACTCCTGCTTCCAACATCTCTTCCAAATTTATGTTCCAATATCTTCTTGCCATTTCTCCTCACACTTCCTCTCTTAAAAAAAAAGAGACGAGTTGAAATAAAAAATTGTTCCGATGGAACCTTCTCTTCTACCGGAGGATTGGTCGTTTATGCACGAGCCAAGCTATTACTTTCTATTCATTATTCCCTTTATTACTATTAATAAATCAAATGTCTACAATAAAAACAAATAATTAAAAGGATAAATCCGTTACTCTTATTTTATCTTAAGAATCATTAAACTTAAGACTCATTAAATCCTATATAAAAGAGCGTTCTGATGTATCATGTACCTTCTTTGAAATGCAAGAGTCAAATAATTCTCTGTGTTGGAAGAAAATATTTCTCATTTCCCCCCCGAATAATTTCTTTTTTTTTGTTTCCAAAAGACTGTTGCTATGCTGCCTTGAACAGTGCACTAATCCTTTCAATCCGGTACCCGCGGGTATCATACCCCCTAGAACAACGTTCTCTTTCAAGCCTTTCAACCAATCGATACGACCCCGGAGAGCGGCTTTGGCTAAAACTCGAGCAGTTTCTTGAAAACTTGCTTCGGATATAAAACTTTGAGTATTCAGGGATGCTCTCGTTATTCCCAATAAAATGGCTCTATAATGGATCCCTTCTTCTAAAGCGCGTCCCGTTCGTTCCGCTCGCAACAATCCAATCAGTTCCCCGGGTAAAAAAACATTAGATATTCCATCTTCCGAAATCAACACTTTTGATGTTATTTGACGCACAATAATTTCTATATGCCTATTATGGATCTGTACCCCCTGGGATCGATAAACCTTTTGGATCTTATTAACTAAAGAGATACGACTTTGCACTATAGTTAACTCAGCACCAATCAAGAAGCTCCAAGGAATTCCAAGAATTCTTGTTATACGTTTGTTCCACCCCTCAACTCTCTTTTCTAGGCTCATCGATATTGAATCAATCGAACGGACTTCTAATACTTGTTCTACCTTTGGAAGACCCTGCGTTATATCACCAGATCTCGATTTTTCATATAGAAATGTAACTAATGTATCTCCTTCGTAAACGATTTCTCCATAATGCCCATGAACAGTTGCTCCCGGAGTCGCCAAAAAAGTCTTAGCCGATCTTATTACTACAGAGTCAACTTGAACAATTAAAACTTGACCCGATTTTAAGTATGGTCCGTTTTTAGCTATACATACATGTTCAGAAATAAACTGCCCAAGACTAATTTTTGTGGACGTTTCATCACAATAATTATCATGGGTAAAATACCAATTCAAATTAAATGGATTCAAAACGATGTTTCTGCGTGAATCGAGATTATAAATTCGCCTATTTTCATCTATTAAATAATATTTAAGTACTTGAAAAGTCTGTTTTAAATTTTCAAGTTGTAAATATTTCGCTACCGAGGTCTGATTATGAGTTATTGTTATTAAGGGGTCAAATGATGGATAAAAATTCGCAATTTGAAGGGCTGTTCCTAAAGGGCCTAACAAATTCCTGATTGGAATTAGAGGATCCTTTTTAATTGATTGTTTTATTCCATTGTGATCTTTTACATCATTGAATAGACCCATGTAAAAACAATTAGATGATGACAAAATTATCAAAGATTGGGATTCCTTATTTCGATTCACCAGCGTACGAATAGTTCCGTGATTTTGTCTAAATGATTGTTGAATCCTTGCTTTGGAATAAAACGGATTTTTAGTGGTACTATCTAACTCATTATCAGCGATCAATCCTGAACCTGACGGATCATTCCTTTTTCTGATATACAAATTTTGAGATTTCACTAAGCCGATTCTTAGGAAATCTCGAATCAGACCGTTTGTACTTACTTCAACAAGGGAAGCGTGGACCTCTTTGTCGGAAGAACTTTTCTTGTCTTGGTCCCAATTCAACACTAAACAAGTCCGAACTAGTTGAATGCTTGTGTCAGAAATTCTCCGAGTGGGTTTGCCATTTCCATAAAGGATATAATTGACAACTCGAAGTTGCATATTATCCTTTTCCTGAAACAAATCCCGCGGGAAAAGTGTTGATAAATTTATACCATCCGCTATTTCATAGGTGGTTACGGGTCGGACTAAAATAAAAGATTTTTTCTTGGTAGGTGTGACCCGTTGAACATAGATCCAATTTTTCCATTTTTTTGATTCTTTCGAATTTGTTTTTCCCGTTCCTGGTGATATCAAGATCCCGCTGTGTTGGGATATCTTATCTATTTCTCCAGGAAAATGAATATCCCCGGAAAATATTTTGATTTCAATTCTTTTTTTTTTTCTCTCCACTCGTACCAATCCGCCCACCTGACTTCTGGTATTTAAAGTTAGTTGGGTATCTACTCCAACGATACTATTGTTCCGTACCATTATCGAGGAGGATTCGGGTAAAATATGCACTTCCTCGGGAATGAAAAAAAAACGATCTACTTTCGTTTGGTATTTTGGATTCAATTTTTTAACCCCTCGATATTCAATCACATCCTCGTTTTTGACGATTGAATGAACCCCTATAGTCCCATATTTAGTAATTCCTGAACTGTTTCTCTTGTATCGAAAATCGTCGAAAAAAGAAAGAATACTATTTCGACGAAAAATACCATTTATAGGTATTTCAATCGAAATACCTGAATGCGGCATTAGTGCTTTCTCTTGATCTTGAATCGAGTGGAATGGAATGATAAATCTATTCCTTCGCCTCTTTCCCAATAAATCAGAATTCTCGTGGAGAATAGCAGAATATATGAAATTAGACTGCTCATTACCCATCAATTCTGAATAATCAGAAATCCTACCTTCTTTTTTATCAGAAAAATCCGAACTAAAGAATTTGTGTCTCACGTTATCATTATTCACCGAGAGGCTAGAATTAGATCTTTGTTCGGCCGAAAGAGAATGAACATTTATTTGATCTTGATCCTTGTGGAGCGAAAAAGGAACTACACTGAATTTGCATGAACCCCCTGATAATATCCATAAATGGCTTGTTTTTGGTAAGAGATACACATTACTATATGTAAATTCGGGCGAATGGTACACATCGGTACTCCAGTGCATTTCCCCCTCTGAGTCCGAATAAATATGTTTTCGAACTCTCTCTGTAAAATTAAAAGTATATGTTCCCGCACGAATCTCAGCAATCACTTGTTCTGATTCTACATATTGATTATTTTGAACTAAAAGAAAACTTTTTTGTGGAATAGTCACCTTATGTATAATATCTTCACTCTCAATAATTACATACAAATCCATATAACATAGAAAAGCAGGATGCCCGTGACGTGTACGTGTTGGCTGAACCAAATCCTCATTAAATTGGATTTTTCCATTAGAAGGCGCTCGTACGTGTTCCGCAGTACCTCCAGTAAAGACTCCGCCGGTATGAAAAGTTCTTAATGTTAGTTGAGTCCCTGGTTCACCAATGGATTGTCCCGCAATAATACCTACAGCTTCTCCCAATTCAACCAGATCGCCATGCGTGGGACTCCGACCATAACATAATCGACAGATCCAAGATGTACTCCTACAAGTAAAAGGAGTTCGAATAGATATAGATATTGGTTGGGCTCGAAAGATTAGGAATTGATTGACAAGTCCAATCCCAATATCTTGATTTCGAATAGCAATGCACCGCGGGCCCATATATATATCGTCTGCTAATACCCGGCCAATTAATGTTTGGATAAAAAATCTTTCCGGCAGCGTCCGATTTTGAGAACTCACAGAGATCCCTCGGGTGGTACCACAATCTGTTCTACGTATAACAATGTGTTGAACTACTTCAACAAGTCTGCGCGTAAGATATCCAGCATCCGATGTTCGTACAGCGGTATCCACAACTCCTTTTCTGGCTCCGTAGCAAGAAATGATATATTCTGTTAAAGACAGTCCTTCGCGTAAATTGCTTTGAATGGGTAAATCTATCATTTGTCCTTGGGGATCCGCCATTAAGCCTCTCATACCTATTAATTGGTGTACTTGAGATGCATTTCCTCTAGCTCCTGAAAAAGACATTATATGGACTGGATTAAAGGGGTCAGTCATCCTAAAATTAGGATTCATTTCTTGTCGTAAATATTCACTTGTAGCATACCATATTTCAATAGATTGACGTAATTTTTCGACCGCGTGTACATTCCCAAAATGATGGTGTTTTTCCAAAATCAAACTTTGTTGTTCAGCATCTTGGACTAGCCATCCCTTAGAAGGTATAGTTAAAAGATCATCAATTGCTAATGAAATGGATGTAGCAGTGGCTTGCTGGAACCCCAGGGTTTTTACTTGATCCAGGATGTGTGATGTATATGCCATTCCGAAGTGATCTATTAATCGACTAATAAGTCGTTTAATAGCAGTTCCATCTATCACTTTATTGTGAAATACCAGATTGGCCCGTTCCGCCATAAGTACCCCCTATTCCGCTGAGTGGGATTCGACAATGGGTTTGAGTCAATGATTAGAAAACTTCCTTTTCTCGATCTTGATTTGTGTAGAAAGTCGGATCAGGAACTATGTTCCTAGTTGAACCGGAGAGAACCGAATTCATACCGATGTCGTAGAATTTTTTAGCTTAGATACCATTACCATATGATTAGGTATCATATGAGCAGGCCCGACAAAACCCTTGTATAGCTTCTTCGATTTCTCGATAAAGATAAATATGACCAACAGTAGTTCGAATATATATACAAAGAATTTCTTTTTTGAAACTTTTTACTATTAGATAGTGTCCATAAATCTCATGGTATGTACCCAAAGATTCATAGTGCACTTCGATGGGAGTTTCTCTTGAAGCAATAACGCGTTGATCTAGTCGCCACCGGAGCCACAAAGGACTATCTAAATTGATTCTTTTCTGCCGATAAGCCCCAATTGCATCATAAGAATCACAAAAAAAGGGATCCTTTGTATACTTATAGTTATTATCGTCAATTCTTTCATTTTGATAGTTTCTTCGATTACATGGATTATACCTATTTGCACAAATACCTCGACGATTCCCGCTCGTTAATACATAGAGCCCAATAAGCATATCTTGAGTCGGTACGGAAATGGGATCTCCAATAGCTGGAGACAAGAGATTCATATGAGAAAACATAAGTAAACGAGCCTCCGCCTGGGCCTCTAAAGATAAAGGTACATGAACAGCCATTTGATCCCCATCAAAGTCTGCGTTGAACCCTTTACAAACTAATGGATGTAAACAAATAGCACGTCCCTCCACTAAAATTGGTTGGAATGCCTGTATACCTAATCTATGCAGAGTAGGCGCTCTATTCAGCAATACAGGATGCCCCTGCATAACTTCTTGAAGGATTTCCCATACAATCGGACCTTTTTCCCGAATTTGACTCTTAGCAACCCCTATGTTCGAAGCAATATTTTGTCTAATTAGACCACGAATTACAAATGTCTGGAAAAGCTCTATTGCTATTTCGCGAGGCAATCCACAGCGATGTAATGAAAGCGAGGGGCCCACAACAATGACGGAACGCCCCGAATAATCGACTCGTTTGCCAAGCAGGGTCTCACGAAATCTTCCCTCTTTGCCTTCAATTACATCCGAAAACGACTTATAAACCTTATTATGACCGTCCCTCATTGGTTGTCCGCGGATTCCATTATCAAGAAGCGTATC